AAATTGTTTTCACTTTCAATTAAAAAGGAAATTTCTCGAAAAAATTCTATAGAAAAGTTTTTGATAAATAAGATTCATAGTATCCTTTTTATTATTAATCGCCTAGAATTTGAACAGAAACCAAATTCATTTGATACAAAAGCATGCGCAAAGCAAATGGATTATTTATTGAACTTAATCAATGAATTTGCTGTAAAATCAACATCAAGTTTAAATTTTAAAAGACCTTTTATAGTTCCTAAACATGAACAAGTAAGAATTGATTCAGAAGATAGAATAAAAGTTTTAAAATTTTTATTTGATGCAGATAGAACTCTTCCAAACGAGAAAACGATAAAAAAAAAATCTATTGCATTAACAGAAATACATAAAAAAATCCCTTACTGGCCATACAAATTAATTGCTGATTGGGAACTAGACGAGGAAGAACGAGAGGAGGGTGAGATAGAGAATATGCAGATTCGCTCAAGAAAAGACAAAAGTGTAATTATTTTTACTGATAACCAAGAGAATACTGATACTTATAGTAATACCCAAGAAACTGATGATACTGATGAACCAGACGAAGTTGCTTTGATACGTTATTCACAACAACCAGATTTTCGTCGAGACCTAATCAAAGGCTCTGTACGTGCTCAAAGACGTAAAATAGTTACTTGGAAATTCTTTGAGGCAGACGTGCATTCCCCCCTCTTTTTGGACCGAATAAACAAATCCCCTTTTTTTTCTTTTGATATTTCCGAACGTATAAACCGAATTTTTAGAAATGCTATGTGGACAAACACAGAACTCAAAATTTCGGATTCTAAAGAGAAAACCACAGAAGAAAGTGAGAAAAAAAAGGAAGAAGATAAAAAAGAAGAAGCCAAAAGAAAGGAGAAAACACGTATAGAAATAGCGGAAGCCTGGGATAGTATTTTACTTGCTCAAGTAATAAGAGGTTTTTTATTAATAACCCAATCGATTCTTAGAAAATATATTATATTGCCTTCATTGATAATATTTAAAAATATCGCCCGTATGCTATTATTTCAATTTCCTGAATGGTCCGAAGATTTTAAGGATTGGAATCGAGAAATTCATGTTAAATGCACCTATAATGGCGTTCAATTATCAGAAAAAGAATTTCCAAAAGATTGGTTAACAGACGGTATTCAGATTAAGATCCTATTTCCTTTTCGTCTGAAACCTTGGCATAGATCGAATCCACGAGCCCCTTATAACGATCCAATGAAAAAGAAAGATTCAAAAAATGATTCGTGTTTTTTAACAATTTTTGGAATGGAAGCAGAATTCCCTTTTGATTCTTCCAGAAAACACGAATCATTTTTCGAACCCATTTTTAAAGAACTCAAAAGAAAAATTAGAAAATTGAAAAAGAAATGTTTTCTAATTCTAAAAATTTTTAAAGAAAAAACAAAATTGTTTCTAAATGTTTCAAAAGAAATAAAAAAATGGATCATTAAAAGGATTCTTTTTTTAAAAGAAATAAAAAAAGAACTATCAAAAATAAATCCAATTCTATTATTTGGATTGAGAAAAAGAAAAGTATATGAATTGAATAAAACTAAAAAAGATTTGATAATAAGGAATCTGATGATTCCTGAATCATCCATTGAAACTATACCATCGTCCATTGAAACTATACCTCGGAATTGGACAAATTATTCGTTGACAGAAAAAAAAATGCAGGATCTAACTGATAGAACAAACACGGTCATAAATCAAATAGAAAAAATTACAAATGAAAAAAAGGGCGGATTTAGAATTCCGGATCGAAATATTAGTTTTAACAAAATAAGTGATGATAATAAAAGGTTGAAAGCACAAAAAAATATTTGGCAGATATTAAAAAGAAAAAATGCTCGACTAATACGCAAATCACATTATTTTATAAAATTTTTCATTGAAAGGATATACATAGATATCTTTCTGTGGATCATTAATATTCCTAGGATCAATACACAACCATTTCGTGACTCAATAAAAAAAAATTTTAATAAATACATTACCAATAATGAAACAAATCAAGAAAAAATGGATAAAAAAAATCAAAGTTTAATTCATTTTATTTTGACTATAAAAAAGACACTATATAATAATAATACTAATATTAGTAAAAAAAATTCAAATACTTTTTGTGACTTATCCTACTTTTCACAAGCCTATGTATTTTACAAACTCTCACAAACCCAATTTGTCAATTTGGATTTTTATAAGTTAAAATCTGTCTTGCAATATAATGGAGCAGCTCCTTTTATTAAGAATGAAATAAGGAGTTATTTTGTTGGAACACAAGAACTTTTTCTTTCTCAATTAAGACATAAGAATTGTCAGAATTCTGGAATAAATCAATGGACAAATTGGTTAAGGAATCATTATCAATATGATATATCTCACATTAGATGGTCTAGACTAGTACCACAAAAATGGCGAAATAGATTCAATCACCATTATATGAATAAAAATAAGGATTTAAGTAACTCATCTAAAAAAACGAAATTTATTCACTACGAAAAACTAAAAAATTTTGAAAAGGCTTCATTACTGAATGAAAAAGAGAATTTTAAAAAACAATATAAATATGATCGGTTAGCATATAAATCTATTAATTCTGAAAATACGAAGTACTCGTCAATTTATGAATTGTCATTACACGTAAAAAACAACCAAGAAGTTTTTTCGAACTCCAACACAAATAAACTCAAATCTTTTTATATGATGGAAGGTATTCCTATTATCCCTATCAATAATGATCGAGTACAACATGATATTACAGATATGGATAAAAATCTGGATAGAAAATATTTTGATTGGAGAATTATCCATTTTTGTCTTAGAAAGAAAATCAATATTGAAGCTTGGATCAATATTGATACTGACCCAAACAGTAATAAAAAATGTACTAAGGATAAACTTAATGATTATCCAATAATTGATAAAATGAATAAGCAAAATTTTTTTGATCTCACAATTCATCAAGATCAAGAAATCTATTTATCTAATCAAAAAAAAAAATTGGATTGGATGGGAATGAATGAAGAAATATTAAACCGCCCCATATCAAATCTTGAACGTTGGTTCTTCTCCGAATTTTTGATCCTTTATAATTTGTATAAAACTAAACCGTGGGTTATACCAAAAAAATTACTTCTTTTAGATTCTAATATAAATGAAAACGTTACTGATAAAGATCTTTTTATATCCTCCAATGAAAAAAAATCTCTTGAATTAAAAAAACGAAATAAAGAGCAAAAAGAATCAGCGGACCAAGCAAACCTTGAATCTGCTCTTTCAAACCAAGAAAAAGATGTTGAAGAAGATTATATGGACTCGGAGATGAAAAAACAAAAAAATAAAAAACAAGACAAGAATGATACAAAAGAGGAGTTTGATTTCTTACTAAACAGGTATTTTCAGTTTCAATTGCGATGGGATGATATTTTAACTAAAAAAATAATCAATAACATCAAAGTATATTGTCTCCTGCTTAGACTGATAAATCCAAGAGAAATAACTATATCCTCTATTCAAAGAGGAGAAATGAGTCTTGATATTCTGATAATTGAGAAAAATTTAACTCTTACGGAATTCATCAAAAGAGGAATTTTGATTATTGAACCAATTCGTCTATCTATAAAAAATGATGGGCAATTTATTATGTATCAAACCATTGGTATTTCGTCGGTTCATCAAAGTAAACACAAAATGAATCAAAAATACAGAGAAAAAACCCATATTGATAAGAATTCTGATGAAGTCATTACCAAATATAAAAAGATGACTGGAAATAGAGATAAAAATCATTATGATTTGTTTGTTCCTGAAAATATTTTATCACCTAGACTTCGGAGAGAATTTAGAATTCTAATTTGTTTCAATTCTAGGAATAGAAATGATATGCATAAAAATTCAGCATTAGGGAATGGTAATAAGGTAAACAGTCAAGTTTTGGATAAAAACAAAGGATATAAAAAGAAACTTATTAACTTAAAGTTATTTCTATGGCCCAATTATCGATTAGAAGATTTAGCTTGTATGAATCGGTATTGGTTTGATAGCAATAACGGCAGTCGTTTCGGTATGGTAAGGATACATATGTATCCGCGATTGAAAATCCATTACTAGTAAAGTTTTGCTATCTTTCCCATAACGCAGCGGGTCGATGACGACAAAGAGGTGCGCACATTCAATGTCTTACATTCTATTCTGATACATGATACTAATTCAATGACATATCAATTCGATCTAGAAATGAATCAATAAAATAGTCTGATTTTAGGACTAAGTTTTTATCGTTTTGGAGGATAGAAAACAACCATCCTTTTGTATACCTTTGTATACTGTATACCTTTTCAAATTTTGAAATTTAATTTGATTTAATAAAAATCGAAATTAGACCGAAATTAAGATTATTCTCTATACCAAACTAAAACAAGTGCCATTATTATTACTGATCAATAAAAATATCTATCAATCAAAATATCTTAAAATATCTTAAAAAAAGAAGGGGGGTTCGTTTTATGGTAAAAAATTCATTCATCTCAGTTATTTCACAAGAAGAAAAAGAAGAAAATAGGGGTTCTGTTGAATTTCAAATATTAAGTTTCACCAATAGGATACGAAGACTTACTTCCCATTTACAATTACACAAAAAAGACTATTTATCTCAGAGAGGTCTACGTAAAATTCTGGGAAAACGCCAACGCCTGCTATCTTATTTGTCAAAGAAAAATAGAATAGGTTATAAAGAATTGATTAATCGGTTGGATATTCGTGAATCAAAAACTCGTTAATTTGAAGAAGCATTTTGAATTATTTGATTTATTAGATCGTGAATTTGAATGAACTTTTTTTCGTTTTCAGCAATTCAATTCATGAAAGAGTGAATTAAGGAAAAACCTATGAATATACCAGCTACAAGAAAAGACCTGATGGTAGTCAGTATGGGTCCCCACCATCCATCAATGCATGGTGTTCTTCGACTTATCATTACTCTAGATGGTGAAGATGTTATTGACTGTGAACCAATATTGGGTTATTTACACCGAGGGATGGAAAAAATTGCGGAAAACCGAACAATTATACAATATTTGCCTTATGTAACACGTTGGGATTATTTAGCTACTATGTTCACAGAAGCAATAACAGTAAATGGGCCGGAACAGCTGGGAAATATTCAAGTACCTAAAAGAGCCAGCTATATCAGAATAATTATGTTGGAGTTGAGTCGTATAGCTTCTCATCTGTTATGGCTCGGCCCTTTTATGGCGGATATTGGTGCACAGACTCCTTTTTTCTATATTTTCAGAGAAAGAGAATTAGTATATGATCTATTCGAAGCTGCCACCGGTATGAGAATGATGCATAATTATTTTCGGATCGGAGGGGTGGCGGCTGATCTCCCTTATGGCTGGATAGATAAATGTTTGGATTTCTGCGATTATTTTTTAATAAGGGTTGCTGAATATCAACAACTTATTACACGCAATCCTATTTTTTTAGAACGAGTCGAGGGGGTAGGCATTATTGGTCGAGAGGAAGTAATAAACTGGGGTTTATCAGGACCAATGCTGCGAGCGTCCGGAATACAATGGGACCTTCGTAAAGTTGATCAGTATGAGTGTTATGACGAATTTGATTGGGAAGTACAGTGGCAAAAAGAAGGGGATTCATTGGCTCGTTATCTAGTCCGAATTGGTGAAATGGTGGAATCTGTAAAAATTATTCAACAGGCTCTCGAAGGAATTCCGGGGGGACCATATGAGAATTTAGAAATCCGCTACTTTGATAGAGAAAGGAATCCAGAATGGAATGATTTTGAATATCGCTTTATTAGTAAAAAACCTTCTCCTACATTTGAATTGCCGAAACAAGAACTTTATGTGCGAGTCGAAGCTCCAAAAGGCGAATTAGGGATTTTCCTGATAGGGGATCGGAGTGGTTTTCCTTGGAGATGGAAAATTCGACCGCCGGGTTTTATCAATTTGCAAATTCTTCCTCAGTTAGTTAAAAGAATGAAATTGGCTGATATTATGACAATACTAGGTAGTATAGATATCATTATGGGAGAAGTTGATCGTTGAAATGATAATTGATACACTAGATACACTAGAATTACAAGAGATCGATTCTTTTTCTAGATTGGAATTTTTAAAGGGGGTCTATGGAATTATATGGTTACTTATTCCTATTTTGACTCTTGTATTGGGAATTACAATAGGCGTACTGGTAATTGTATGGTTAGAAAGAGAAATATCCGCGGGAATACAACAACGTATTGGACCTGAATACGCCGGCCCTTTGGGAGTTCTTCAAGCTCTAGCAGATGGGACAAAACTTCTTTTCAAAGAAAATCTTTTTCCATCTAGAGGGGATACTCGTTTATTCAGTATCGGTCCATCCATAGCAGTTATATCCATTTTAGTAAGCTATTTAGTAGTTCCATTTGGGTATCGTCTTGTTTTAGCGGATCTCAATATTGGTGTTTTTTTATGGATTGCCATTTCAAGTATTGCTCCCATTGGACTTCTTATGTCAGGATACGGGTCAAATAATAAATATTCCTTTTTAGGTGGTCTACGAGCTGCTGCTCAATCAATTAGTTATGAAATACCATTAACTTTATGTGTGTTATCAATATCTCTACGTGCGATTCGTTGATATATAGACATAAACCTTTCTCTATTCTTCCTTTCGAGGAAAACGGTGGAATGAATTGAGTAGGGTTAGAGATCTTCATTTTTTTTTTATTCATTATTCGGATTGAAAAATTCAATAAAATAGTTATATTGAGTGAAAGAAAACAGCTTATATATATATTATATAATTTAGAATATATAAATATATAAATTCGCAGTAAAAATATTGAGTCTCATTTTCCATGTATAAGAGTTAAAGAGTTAAGCGAAAATAAACATAAACATAAGAAATCGTTTACCCCAAGCCAAGATTGGTCGATTAGTCATCCTGACTTGAAGCGGGCTCAAAAAATCCACCGTATTGATTTTTCACTATCATTTGTATGGATTAACATACATGTATTATCATAACGGAGGGTTGAACAAAAACGAGTGGATGGTTAGAAACACCAAGATATGTAACGGATTTGTAATGGAAATGGAAATTATGTAAATTATCCAAAAAGGGCTTTTTTACATAATATACAAACAACGAATACTAATCGGGGCTTAAAGTTAGTAGAAATTATTAGGAAGTACTCCCCAAGGCACTATTCCAATCCAGAGTATGCTCCTATCCACCGATGAAATACATAACTATTGGGAACGAAAAAATCCTTTATTTTGTAAGCCCTCTTTTTTTAAGAAATAGAAAGAAGAATAGGAACGAAAAAAAAAGAGAAAGAAACCCAATTCCAATAAAAAAATATATCTTTTTTATCCCTTTCCATATTCATATTCTATATTCATATATATATAGAATATATATCATAATTCATGAATTAATATGGAATTTTTTTTTTCGTAAGTAAAAAAGAAGGGTTAATTATGTTAGTTATATTTCTACAAGAAGTATTTTATTGAAGAATTAAGTTATTACTCGACAAAGAAAAATTGAAATTTTTTAAAGAAGGGGTGAGATCAATTCAGAAGTACTTTGTTTTTTTTTTTATTTTATTATTAATTTATTTAATTATTAATTTATTTAATTATTAAAATAACAATTATTTAAAACTAATAATTATAACAGACAGAATTCTATTGGTCTAATTTTGGACCGTCCAATAAGATTTGACCTTATCCATCCTACAAATGTATCAAGATAAAATAATACTTACCCGGTCCTTAGATTTATTTATGGCCTTTAAGGAGCCGTATGAGATGAAAATCTCACGTACGGTTCTGTAATAGCGATGATAACAGTGATGGTATCACCGACTATGATTATCTAACAGTTCAAGTACAATTGATATAGTTGAGGCGCAATCAAAATATGGTTTTGGGGGGTGGAATTTATGGCGTCAGCCTATAGGGTTTATCATTTTTCTCATCTCTTCCCTAGCAGAATGTGAGAGATTACCTTTTGATTTACCAGAAGCAGAAGAAGAATTAGTAGCAGGTTATCAAACCGAATACTCGGGTATAAAATTTGGTTTATTTTATGTTGCTTCTTATCTAAACCTATTAGTTTCTTCATTATTTGTAACAGTTCTTTACTTGGGAGGCTGGAATATATCTATTCCAGACATATATGTTTCTGAGTTTTTTGAAATAAATAAATTAGGTGGAGTCTTTGAAGCGACGATTGGTATCTTTATTACATTAACTAAAACTTATTTGTTCTTGTTCATTCCTATCACAACAAGATGGACTTTGCCGAGGCTAAGAATGGACCAACTATTAAATCTTGGATGGAAATTTCTTTTACCGATCTCTCTCGGTAATCTATTATTAACAACTTCTTCTCAACTCTTTTCGCTGTAAAGGAATATTCTATATTCACAATTTGTCTCAAACAAGAGAAATAAACAAACATAAAATTATTCATATATATATTCACGATATGTTTTCTATGGTAACTGGGTTCATGAATTATGGTCAACAAACAGTACGGGCTGCAAGGTACATCGGTCAAGGTTTCATGATTACTTTATCTCACGCAAATCGTTTACCCGTAACTATTCAATATCCGTATGAAAAATTAATCACCGCGGAACGTTTCCGTGGTCGAATTCATTTTGAATTTGATAAATGTATTGCTTGTGAAGTATGTGTTCGTGTATGTCCTATAGATCTACCCGTTGTTGATTGGAAATTAGAAACAGATATTCGAAAGAAACGATTACTAAATTACAGTATTGATTTCGGAATCTGTATATTTTGTGGTAATTGTGTTGAGTATTGTCCAACAAATTGTTTATCAATGACTGAAGAATATGAACTTTCTACTTATGATCGTCACGAATTAAATTATAATCAAATTGCTTTAGGTCGTTTACCAATGTCAGTAGTTGACGATTATACAATTCGAACAATTTTTAATTCACCTCAAATAAAAAATAAGTAAATCTCTTGATTCAAGAATAAATTCCAATTACTTTAACAATACTAAGGTTCGGTTTTGATTTATTTATTTAAAAGAAATAAAGGTTCTTTTGTTTTGTTTGGTCAATAACTAGAAATGAAATTCCAACTATTAATTGGTTTATTAAGAAGCGAATCTTTATTTTGATTGAAAATCTATTAATTAATATATCTGTATATATATATATATTTCGAAATAAAAAATTTCGGATTAGACCTATTCCTTCAGATAAAGAATAAAATTAGCCCAATAATTGTACCTACATTTAGTCCTATCTCTTAGGATTTAATTAGGAATTTTTGAAAAATTATTAAAAAAAAATTTCTGATCGGGTCTCAATAAAGTCATGAAAAACATTTAGATTTATTTATCTCTTATTTTACATATAATGGATTTGCCTGGACCAATACATGACTTTCTTTTAGTCTTTCTGGGATTGGGTCTTATACTAGGCGGTATAGGTGTGGTATTATTTACCAACGCCATTTATTCTGCCTTTTCATTGGGGCTGGTTCTTGTTTGTATATCCTTATTTTATATTCTATTAAACTCCTATTTTGTAGCTGCTGCACAACTTCTTATTTACGTGGGAGCTATAAATGTTTTAATTGTATTTGCTGTGATGTTTATGAATGGTTCAGAAGATTACAAAGATTTTAATCTTTGGACTGTTGGGGATGGGATTACTTTACCAGTTTGTACAAGTATTTTTGTTTTACTAATGATTAGTATTACGGATACGTCATGGTACGGGATTATTTGGACTGCAAGATCAAACCAGATTATAGAGCAAGATTTGATAAGTAATAGTCAACAAATTGGAATTCATTTATCAACAGATTTTTTTCTTCCATTTGAATTCATTTCGATAATTCTTTTAGTCGCTTTAATAGGCGCAATTGCGGTAGCGCGCCAGTAATAAATTTCTAGAATTTCCAACAGTAATCAAAATTCAACTCTGTTCTGTGTTATTACATTTTTTTATCTTCCATTTTAAAATTGGTTTTAAAATTGGTTTTAAAATTGGTTATGTCTAAAAGTCAAAATAAAAACTCTTTTATTTAATCTATTACCAATACAATATATTTCTTTGTTCCGCACTTTATATTCTAGTCAATTGAATCTGTTGAATTGTTATTCAGTTCATATTGAAATGAATCAAAATTGATAAGGAGTTAGTCAATGATGCTCGAGCATGTACTTGTTTTGAGTGCCTACTTATTTTCTATCGGTATCTATGGATTGATCACAAGCCGAAATATGGTTAGAGCCCTTATGTGTCTTGAACTTATACTGAATGCGGTTAATATAAATTTCGTAACATTTTCTGATTTTTTTGATAGCCGGCAATTAAAAGGAAATATTTTCTCAATTTTTGTTATAGCTATTGCCGCCGCTGAAGCAGCTATTGGACTGGCCATTGTTTCGTCAATTTATCGTAACAGAAAATCAACTCGTATCAATCAATCGAATTTGTTGAATAAGTAGTGTAGTATTAATCATAGAAATTACAATATTCATAAATTCTAATTAACATGACCATAGATTAAATCTAATCCATATTTTAGAAAATGTAAGAAATCAAAGTATCTTGGTTCTATCGTATGAGTCGATCCAGAAGTAGATTGCTTCCAAATTTCTGGTAAATTATTGATTCATCTGGTGTCTAAATATATGATTCATTTACAAGTTTACTAGATCGAAAATTTCTGACGTTTAAAAATTTATAGATCCAATGTCACATTCAGTAAAGATTTATGATACGTGTATAGGGTGTACTCAATGTGTGCGAGCCTGCCCAACTGATGTATTAGAAATGATACCTTGGGACGGATGTAAAGCTAAGCAAATAGCTTCTGCTCCAAGAACAGAGGACTGTGTCGGTTGTAAGAGATGTGAATCTGCCTGTCCAACGGATTTCTTGAGTGTTCGCGTTTATTTATGGCATGAAACAACTCGAAGTATGGGTCTAGCTTATTAATACGTTTCAGAAAACCCTACTCGAATACATTTGATTTTTTTACCTTTACCGACAAAAACCCGCGCTCAAAATATATTTATTTCGAGCACGGGTTTTTCTGGTCCAAGTTTATTTTGTTTTTACTATGAATAATTTTCCTTGGTTAACGCTAGTTGTAGTTTTGCCAATATCCGCGGGTTCCTTAATTTTCTTTCTTCCTCATAGAGGAAATAAGGTAATAAGGTGGTATACTATATGTATATGTATAGTAGAACTCCTTCTAACAACCTATGCATTCGGTTATCGTTTCCAATTGGATGATCCGTTAATGCAACTAACGGAGAATTATAAATGGATCAATTATTTTGATTTTTACTGGAGATTGGGAATAGATGGAATTTCTATAGGACCCATTTTACTGACAGGCTTTATCACAACTTTAGCTACTTTAGCGGCTTGGCCCGTTACTCGAGATTCACGACTATTCCATTTCCTAATGTTAGCAATGTATAGTGGTCAAATAGGACTATTTTCTTCTCAAGACCTTTTACTTTTTTTCATCATGTGGGAGTTAGAATTAATTCCCGTTTATCTACTTCTATCCATGTGGGGTGGAAAGAAACGTTTGTATTCAGCTACAAAATTTATTTTGTACACTGCTGGAGGTTCCGTTTTTTTATTAATAGGAGTTCTGGGTATTGGTTTATACGGCTCCAATGAACCGACATTAAATTTTGAAACATCAGCTAATCAATCGTATCCTGTAGCACTGGAAATAATATTTTATATTGGATTTCTTATTGCTTTTGCTGTCAAATCACCGATCATACCCCTACACACATGGTTACCAGACACCCATGGAGAGGCACATTATAGTACTTGTATGCTTTTAGCCGGAATCTTATTAAAAATGGGAGCATATGGGTTGGTTCGGATCAATATGGAATTATTACCCCATGCCCATTCTATATTTTCTCCCTGGTTGATGATAGTAGGCACAATTCAAATTATCTATGCAGCTTTAACATCTCCGGGTCAGCGTAATTTAAAAAAACGAATAGCCTATTCTTCTGTATCTCATATGGGTTTCATAATTATAGGAATTGGTTCTATAAGCGATACAGGGCTCAACGGGGCCATTTTACAAATAATTTCTCACGGATTTATTGGCGCTGCACTTTTTTTCTTGGCCGGAACGAGTTATGATAGAATACGACTTGTTTACCTCGACGAAATGGGCGGAATGGCCGTCTCAATTCCAAAAATATTCACGACTTTCAGTATCTTATCAATGGCTTCGCTTGCATTACCGGGCATGAGCGGTTTTGTTGCCGAATTGGTAGTTTTTTTTGGAATACTTACTAGCCAAAAATATCTTTTAATAACAAAAATCTTAATTACTTTTGTAATGGCAATTGGAATGATATTAACTCCTATTTATTCATTATCTATGTTACGCCAGATGTTCTATGGATACAAGCTTTTTAATGTCCCCAAAAACTCTTATTTTTTTGATTCTGGACCGCGCGAGTTATTTATTTCGATTTCGATCCTTTTACCGGTAATAGGTATTGGTATTTATCCCGATTTCGTTTTCTCATTATCAGTTGAGAAGGTCGAAGCTATTCTATCAAATTTTTTTTTATAGATAGTTTTTGTCAATAAAAAAAAATACGATGATTTTAAAAATCGTTCATTGTCCAAAAAAAGTCTTTTTCAGCTTTTAAGTTAAATAAAAAAATTGGAATTCTATTATAAAAATATAACCAGATATTTTGACATTTTGAGAACCATTTGAATCAAGTAATGGAAATAGAATGATTCAAATGGTTCTTGATGGTTGATATAAGGGTTTCATAATGTATGCTGCCCTAGGCTTTTCGTTGTCAAGTACTTTAAATTCAATTAGAAATTCAATTAGATAAATTCAATTAGAAATTCAATTAGATTCAATTAGATGGTAATGTAAATGAACCATAACTATGTAACCCTATTCCTAATAGATTAACCCCAAAATAACATATCCAAATTATAAGAAAGCCCATTGAGGCCACAATTGCAGAATTTTCAGTTTCATAATTTTTATTTGTTCGGATATGTAAATAAATCGCAAATATGGTCCAAGTAATAAATGCCCAAGTTTCTTTTGGATCCCAATTCCAATAGGATCCCCATGCTTCATTAGCCCATACTGCTCCCGAAAGAATACCTATGGTTAAAAGGATAAATCCTAAACTAATAATACGATAACTCCATCGATCCAATTGTTGAATTAATTGATATCTGTAATAATTCTGAGAAGAAATCAAAGAAGTGTTTTTTAACACATTGTTTCTTTCATTCACGTATTGAATCTCACCAAAGGCAAATTGCTCAGTTAACAAATTTTTGCTTTTACTAAAAATCCTTATGGATTCTCGAAATGTAATGACTAGAAGAGCTAGTGATAATAATGATCCACACAAAAGAGCTGCATAGCTCAACACCATCATACTTACGTGCATCATTAACCAATGTGATTGGAGAGCCGGTACTAATATTGCAGATTGATGCATTTCATTTAAAAGACCTGAAGTAGCGAAACCCTGGGTAAACATAACACTTGGCGCCGTTATTGCGCTTAAATGGTTTTTATGTTTTTTAAAATACGGAATCATATGAATAATGGAAAAACCCCACGACAGAAAAATTAATGATTCATATAAATTGCTTAATGGTAAATGCCCAAAATAAATCCAACGAATAACTAATAATCCTGTTATGCAGAAAAAAGTAGCTATCATGCCCTTTTCTGATGAATCATATAGTCCTACGATTTCATCGACAAATAAAGTTATCAAATGAATTGTAATTACAATTGAAATGATCGAAAAGGATATATGAGTTAATATACGCTCTAAAGTTGAAACTATCATAAAATTTATTAAAGGGATTCTCAATTATAGGAATTGAAATAGGGAATTGAATTCATTATAGGGCTTACTCTTTTAGAAAAAGCCATGCCGCTACTCGGACTCGAACCGAGATGCTCTAGCACTGCTTCCTAAGAGCAGCGTGTCTACCGATTTCACCATAGCGGCTTATTCAAAATCATAATAACCTATTTTTATTCAATCGTCGAGATTGGGAGGGTTAATTCAATATTTTTTTAGGAAACATTCAAATTGATGACTAAAAATTTGTTTCAAAATCAGGCATTTAATCTAAACGTTTTCTTTAATAATATTAATAATCTTATCTTTTGTTTATTAGTTATTTTTATTTTAGAGTATCCTTTTTTTCAGTTAACTAACAACGGGATTTTTCATTTTTTAGTTTATTACTTTTTTATTACTTTATTTATGGTCTCCTGAAAATAAAAGCAACATTTGTAACGAGATAATTTTGTCATGGCTCGAACTAAAAAATAACAAAATGAATTCCATTTTATATTGTTATTGCTATTAGAGAATGGAATTCATTTTGTTTTAATAACAAATGAAATATTAATTTAGATAATAATCTATTATTATTAGATTAATATTATTTATATTCTTGATAACTTGGAAATTTTCCAAAAAAAAATTCTAACAAAAATTAGAATCATTTTTTTGAATTAGACCTATTCATATTATTTAGTCTATTGTTTAATTATTTATTTGTCACACAAAAAAAACTTTTTGAGTTACCGGTAGAAAGAGATTTCGCTAATGAAAAAGCTTTCAATGCTGCCCAATATCCTTTCTTTTTCCAAAGATTTTTACGAATACGTTTTTTGGAACTAGAGGTGCGCTTTTTTGGAACTGCCATTTTAAAATTATAATCGGTTCATCGGTTGGATGTGAAAGACATCTAGTGTTCAAAATCAATTGTTCTTTACTATATCTCTAGCTAGCTATTCTAGAAATTGCATTCCCTTGGTGTTTGGAAAAATTGTTTAAAATATTACAAATATTACTAAGAACAATACGATCTACTATGCCAAATAGAATAGATTGAAGTTGATAAAATAAAAA